GTTATTTTTAAAATTTGATTTCTGCTTTATCGACTCATTTCATGTTCAAGTGTTACAAATTGGTAGGATTTACTACTCTATTTTCGAAATTCCAAGAAGTTCCCATATCATAGAATTCCTTGGATTATCTGTCAACAGTTCAATCAATTACTTCTTGGGAATGCTAAGAAAAGGATTACTGGGGTTTCGGGGTTTTCTTTTATGAATAGATGTCCATCCCATATCCCCCTTTTTTTTTGCTTCGTTGATTCTTTCAATGGATACTGGGCTTTAGATTTGAAATAATCAGAAATCTAGGAATTTGAACTATAAAAGTAAGAGTTGCCTTTCGATTATTTCGGATTGATCGGAATTAATACGGATCAATCAAAGAAATGTAGCAAAGAAATCAAATTGGGTGCTACGTACATTGCATAACATAGATGTAATTAATATTTACATATCTGAAGATCCAAATTGTAGATTGATCTATATTAAGTCTGTATCTTTAGACAGTACAACTTTATACACTAAAAAAAATTAATCTAATAGTCTAATAGATAGTATGGTGGAAAGAAATCTATGAATCTTTCTACCATACTATCCGATCTCATAGAATGATTCTAGCCTGTTCATTTCATTTAATATTTAAATTTAAGAAGCGAAACGAAATTGGAATTTTTTCTATTTTATCAATCATTGATAACGAGCTAAAAAGTCAAGTTTCATTCAGATTAATCATTTTGGCTGACCGTTTTTACGTATATTATAAGTAAAAAAGCAGTAGGAACTAGAATGAAGAGTGCAGTAGCAATAAATGCGAGAATATTTACTTCCATAATCTCATCGTTTTTTACTTCGCAATAACTCGGGATTTAATCCCATAGAGATGATTTCGACTGTAAGTCAATTCAATGGGATGAATTACATCTCAATGATATTGAATCGGATCAATATCATGAATAACAATATCGTAGCTATCAAATCAATTCGTCGTCGCGGATTGAATAGTATAACATAGGAAGATCTTTTATCCATACTGAATCCAAAATGAAATTCCTGATCGAATCAAGAATTCTTTTATTATCATTGTTTTACATTCTTTCTTTTCTATAACCTACCGTCTTCCTTGTACAATCATCTGTGAAGTATCATCTCACCACTTTCCACTTTCATTGGTTACAAACCCCACAAAAAAATCGAAGTAAACTGGAAAAAGGGAAGGAGTTCATCTCTAAACTCCCCTTTTTAATGATCTAATTTTCTATCAAATTCATTATTTGAATTTGAGGGTTTGTTCTTTCTTCGATAGCACCTTTCCTTTAAAAGAAGGAAAAAAAGATTCTTCATTAGCTCGCTAAAAGGATGGGATCTTTATTTTATCTTTCTTTTATTAATATCCCTTTTTTCTTAGATCTTAGATTAGTACTAGGACGCATATATTAAAAGTTCGGTGTACAATTTGAATGAGATAGATTGTTTCAAATTGAAATTACTTAGTCTTAATCATTGAGATTACACAAAATCGCAGCCAGAAAGGGAAATAAGGTTAATCGAAAAAGTTTTTTATCAGGATAACTAGAAAGTATAATTCAATTTTGTATTGTACAAAAAAAGAATTCCATTTTGGTATGTGCTCCCTCGAAACATATGGTACTTTATTCCATTAGATAGACGCGAGAAATTTAAAACCAGACCCATCTTGGAATCCTCAATATGATGTTCCCACTAATTGTACTAGTACTAATCCACATATATCTCTCTCCCACCAATCGGTACTAGTTGAAGTAATAAAGATCTCTCTATTTGTTTGATGAGAAAGACGAAAGGAAAGAAAAAAGAATTAAAAATTCTTCTATTGGAAATGAAATTCTATTCCTTTTCTCACTTTTCCAAGAAAGAAATCAATTGATTATTTATTGGATCGGTCGGGACTGACGGGGCTCGAACCCGCAGCTTCCGCCTTGACAGGGCGGTGCTCTGACCAATTGAACTACAATCCCAGGGAAATTCAGTATACAGCATCCATATTTTTATGATTTCAATCAAGCCATTTCATTTCTATTTAGAATTTTCATGTTGTAGTTGTAACAGAGACGCAAGTGATATATTGATATCCACATGGGTATGCACTTTAGTGAGAGTGACACGAATGACTAGTAATTCTTTCGTTATTTCAAAATCACTTGATAATCAATCTTTCAATAAAGAAAAAAGAGTCTTTTTTTTTTCTCTTTTCCTTCGACTTTATACTTAAAAATCCTGATAGGAATCTAAGTCATTAGTATGATTCGAATTTCTCGGAACAAATAAATCGAGCCAAACAGGTATATAGCAAAAAATTGGACTCTTATATTCTCATGTATCAGCTGTTTCTGGAGGAAAAAAATGTTCATCTCATGATGGATGAGCTAATTCTCTTGGGCCGAGCTGGATTTGAACCAGCGTAGACATATTGCCAACGAATTTACAGTCCGTCCCCATTAACCGCTCGGGCATCGACCCAGGAAGAATCCATTTT